AAAAGATTATGAATTCTGCAATGAAACCACTCATGCCCGGTAATGCAAGGGATGCCATGGAAAAACTACTGAATAGTGTAAAAATTTTTGGCATTGGAATAGCTATTCCGCCCATTTCGTCGAGATAAACAAGACGTGTTCGATCGTAACTAGTTCCCGCTAAGAAAAAAAGTGCAGCACCAATAAATCCATGGGAAATTATTTGTAAAATAGCTCCATTAAGTCCCGTTTCAGTTATAGAACTAATTCCTATAATTATAAAACCCATGTGAGATACAGAGGAATAGGCTATTCTTTTTTTTAAATTGCGTTGTCCAGGAGATGTTAAAGCTGCATAGATTATTTGCACTGTACCTATTATTATCAACCAAGGCGAAAATAGCGAATGAGCATGAGGTAATAATTCCATATTGATCCGAACCAACCCATATGCTCCCATTTTTAATAAGATTCCCGCTAGAAGCATACAAGTACTGTAATGAGCTTCCCCATGGGTATCTGGTAACCATGTATGTAAAGGTATAATTGGTAATTTTACAGCAAAAGCAATAAAAAATCCAATATATAATAGAATTTCTAATGCCAGGGGATACGATTGATTAACTAATGTTTCCCAATTTAAGGTAGGTTCAATAGAACCATATAAACCAACACCCAAAACTCCCATTAATAGAAAAATGGAACCCCCAGCCGTATACAAAATAAATTTAGTAGCGGAATAGAGACGTTTCTTTCCTCCCCACATGGACAAAAGTAGATAAACAGGAATTAATTCTAATTCCCACATTATGAAAAAAAGTAAAAGGTCTCGGGATGAAAATGAGCCCATTTGACCACTGTACATTGCTAACATCAGAAAGTGGAATAATCGGGAATCCCGAGTAACTGGAAAAGCCGCTAGAGTAGCTAAAGTAGTAATGAATCCCGTTAGTAAAACGGGTCCTATGGAAAGTCCATCTATTCCTAATTTCCAGTGGAAATCAAAAAAGTCAATCCATTTATAATCTTCGGCCAATTGGATTAATGGGTCGTCCGGTTGGAAATGATAACAAAACGCATAGGTTGTCAGAAGTAGCTCTATAGTAGATATGCCTATTGTATACCACCGAGTTGCCTTATTTCCTCTATGAGGGAGAATTAAAATTAAAGAGCCTGCAAATATAGGTAAAACGACAATTGTTGTTAACCAAGGAAAAGAATTCGTGGTAAAGACAAGATACACTTGGGCCAAAAAAACCCGCACCCGAAAAGAAATTTCTTTTCGGGTGCGGGTTTTTTTCAGTAAAAAAATCCAAATTGAATAAATGGATTCAAATGAAATTTTCTGGAACGTATCAATAAGCTAGACCCATACTCCGCGTTGTTTCATGCCATAAATAAACTCGAACGCTTAAAAAATCTGTTGGACAAGCGGATTCGCATCTCTTACAACCAACACAGTCCTCAGTTCTTGGGGCGGAAGCTATTTGTTTAGCCTTACATCCGTCCCAAGGTATCATTTCTAATACATCTGTGGGGCAAGCTCGAACACATTGAGTACACCCTATACATGTATCATAAATCTTTACTGAATGTGACATAGGATCTTTAATTTTTTTTTTTCATTAAGTTGAATTTTCGATCTAGTTTATAGTAAAGTAAATGAAGTACATATTAAAATACCAGACGAATCAACGATTTACCAGAATTTTTGAAGCTATTTACTTCTGGCTTGGATTGGCAACTTACTAAAAAATAAATAGAAAACGAGTCCAAAATACTTTGACTTTTTACATTTTCTATTTATTTTTTAGCTTAAAGTTCGATACCTAATAATCTAAATGGAACTTCAAATTAAAATTTCTATTAATATAGAATATAATAATAATATTTAGAATAATATAGAGAATAAAAAAAACTATTTATTCAATAAATTAGATTGATTGATACGAGTTGATTTTCTGTTACGATAAATTGAAGAAACAATAGCAAGCCCAATTGCTGCTTCAGCGGCTGCAATAGCTATAACAAAAATTGAGAAAATATTTCCTTTTAATTGGCGACTATCAAAAAAATCAGAAAATGTTACAAAATTTAGATTAACTGCATTCAATATAAGTTCAAGACACATCAGAGCCCGAACTAAATTTCGACTCGTGACTAATCCATAGATTCCAATAGAAAATAAATAAGCACTCAAAACAAGTACATGTTCGAGCATCATTGATCAACTCCTTATGAATATAAATTTATATTTAATGCATTTCAATCTGAACAACAATTAAACCTATTTGATTGACTAGAATACCATAAGTTCAAATAAAATTTAACATTTTTTAAGCAAAAAAGATGTTGGTAATAAGAAATCTAACTCAAAGTTTATAAACGAATCCGAATAGAATTTAATGTAATATGATAAAATACTCTTTTTTTCTAGTTTTAAAAAGAAATTATTGATATTGACGCGCGATAGCAATTGCGCCTATTAAAGCAACTAAAAGAATTATTGAAATGAGTTCAAAGGGAAGAAAAAAATCTGTTGATAAATGAATTCCGATTTGTTGACTAGTAGTTATCAAATCTTGTTCTAGAATCTGGTTTGATTTTGTAGTCCAAATAATACCATACCATGAGGTATTTAGAGTAATACTAATTAATGAAAAAAACAGACTTATACAAATCAACGAAGTAATGTTGTCCCCAACAGTCCACAGACGTAAATTTGTGTCATATTCTGGCCCATTCATGAACATTACAGCAAATATTATTAAAACATTCATAGCTCCCACATAAATAAGGAGTTGTGCAGAAGCTACAAACTGCGAATTGGCGAGAATATAAAATAAAGATATACAAACAAGAACCAACCCTAATGAAAAGGCGGAAAAAATTGTATTGTTAAATAATACTACTCCTAGACTCCCTAATATAAGACCTGTTCCCAGAAAGACTAAAAGAAAATCATGTATTGGTCCAGGTAAATCCATTATATATAAAATAAGAGATAAAAAATCAGAATGTTTCATGATCTTATTGAATTGAACAGGAACAAAGATTCGTGCCTTTACTAATTGTTAAATCCTAATGTGTACGACTTTTTATGAGTAAAATTTTTGGACCCATTGCATTTTTTTTCTAACTAATAAAGTAGTTCTAAATAACAACTATTTAAAACCATTACAGTAACCCTATTTTTAATACACATTTTTTTGACCAATTAATAGAATAGCGACTCATTAAATTTCAAATTTTTTTACCAAGAAAACAAGAAACTTTTTTAATTTAAATTCACTATATTAAATTTTATTTAGTATAAAAAAATAAAGGAGCGTTAAAAATGGAGTTCTTTAAGAATTTGGAAATTTTTTTTAATCCCTAGATTTTTCTTTTGTTTGAGGTGAATTCAAAATAGTTCGAATTGTGTAATCATCAGTTATTGGTATTGGTAAACGACCCAGAGCAATTTGATTATAATTTAATTCATGACGATCATAAGTAGAAAGCTCATATTCTTCAGTCATTGATAAACAATTTGTTGGACAATACTCAACACAATTACCACAAAATATACAGATTCCAAAATCAATGCTGTAATTAAGCAATCGTTTTTTTCGAATATCTGTTTCCAATTTCCAATCAACAACAGGTAAATCTATCGGACATACACGAACACATACTTCACAAGCAATACATTTATCAAACTCAAAGTGTATTCGACCACGAAACCGCTCTGAGGTTATCAATTTTTCATAAGGATATTGAATAGTTACAGGTAAACGGTTGGCATGAGATAGGGTAACTATAAAACCTTGACCTATATACCTTGCCGCGCGTACTGTTTGTTGACCATAATTGATGAACCCGGTTACCATAGGGAACATATAGTAAATATCAAAATAAAAAAGAATATTTTGTTTCTTTCTCTTGTTTCATACAAATAAAAATTCTAGTGAGTATCAAAAATTTGCATTTTTTTATAATGAAAGGAGTTGGGAAGAAGTTGTTAATAATAGATTACCTAAAGAAATAGGTAAAAGAAATTTCCATCCAAGATTTAATAATTGGTCCATTCTCAGTCTAGGTAAAGTCCATCTTGTTGCGATAGAAATGAACAAGAACAAAAACGTTTTCATTAATGTAATAAAAATACTAAATGTCGTTCCAAAGACTCCTTCCGTTTTATGTATTTCAAAAAACTCAGGAATGAATATATTTGGAATGGAAACATCCCAACCACCCAAGTAAAGAACTGTTACAAATAATGAGGAGATTAGTAGATTTAGATAGGAAGCAACAAAAAATAAACCAAATTTAATACCTGAATATTCGGTTTGATAACCTGCTACTAATTCTTCTTCGGCTTCTGGTAAATCAAAAGGTAATCTCTCGCATTCTGCTAGAGAAGAAATTATAAAAACAATAAATCCTATAGGTTGCCGCCACAAATTCCACCCTAAAATACCATATTTTGACTGCGCCTCAACTATGTCAACTGTACTTGAACTGTTAGATAATCATAGTCGATGATAAGATCACTCTTCTCATCGCTATTACAGAACCGTACATGAGACTTTCATCTCATACGGCTCCTCGAGAGCCATAAATAAATCTAAGGATTGATTCGCTATTCTTTACGGATATCTTTGTCGGATAGATAAAGTAAAAATAAACCGAAAGCTCCGGAATTAAACCAATGGAATTCTGTCTGCGATAATGGAAAAGTGCTTCAGAATAGATCTCATCCTTTGACTGACGCAATACTTTTTGAGTAATAACTTAATCTTTGAGTAAGATACTCCTTTATATGAATAAAAAGAAAAAATTCACTTTTTTTAGATTTAAACAGTCATTCATGATTTATGACATAAAAAAAAAATTCTATTTCCATGAATTATGGAATGTATATCTAAAAAAAGAGTTTCTTTATTAAAATTTTTTTGTAGATTTTTTTATTTATTATATTCTTATTTTTTTTTTTAGTTAAAGGATTACTTCGTTCCTGATAGTTATTTACTTAATGGGTGGATAGGAGCATACTCTGGATCGGAATTTTGGGGAGTACTGCTTCATAATTTCTACCAATTAAAAGCCTCAATTAGTATTTCGTTTATGTAAACTTAGAATAACTTACATAATCTCTATTACGAATCCTTTGTGTACTTTGGTGTTCCTAATCATCCACTTCTTTTTACTCAATCTATATCATAATATGGTTGTTTTTATTTATAGTAAAAACTCCATAAAAAATTTTGCAACCCGCTTCAAGTTATAATTTTAAATTTATCTTGGGGATAAACAGTCTTGACTGCTTATGCTTATTTTCGCTTAACCCCTGTACATAGGAAATGAGATTTTTTTTACGGCAAATTTATAAGCTGTTTTTTTAACTCATCTAACTATACCAGTTTAATTTATCACCCCTAGAAGTGAAAATAAAAAAATTAGGAGATCCATTTAATACGTTGCGTAGAAATGCAACATTGTTTCTTAGAAGCCTAAAAGTATGTCTTAACGAATCACACGTAGAGATATTGATAACACACATAGAGTTAATGGTATTTCATAACTAATTGATTGAGCAGCAGCCCGTAGACCACCTAAAAAGGAATATTTATTATTTGATCCATATCCTGACATAAGAAGTCCAATCGGAGCAATACTTGAAATAGCGATCCATAAAAAAACACCAATACCGAGATCCGCTAGAACAAGATGATACCCAAAAGGAATTACTGAATAACTTAGTAGAATGGATATGACGGCTATAGAGGGTCCGATACTAAATAAACGTGTATCCCCTCTAGATGGAAGAAGGTTTTCTTTAAAAAGAAGTTTTGTTCCGTCTGCTAAAGCTTGAAGAATTCCCAAAGGGCCGGCATATTCAGGTCCAATACGTTGTTGGATACCCGCGGATATTTCTCTTTCTAACCATACAATTACTAGTACGCCTATTGTGATTCCCAATACAAGAATCAAAATAGGGAAAAGTATCCATATAGTCCCATAAATCTCTTTTAAGGCTTCCAATCTGTAAAAAGAGTTGATATTTTGTATTTTTGTTGTATCAATTATCATTTCAACGATCAACTTCTCCCATAATGATATCTATGCTACCTAATATTGTCATAATATCAGCCAATTTCATTTTTTTAACTAACTGGGGAAGAATTTGCAAATTGATAAAACCGGGTGGGCGAATTTTCCATCTCCAAGGAAAAACACTCTGATCCCCTATCAAAAAAATCCCCAACTCTCCCTTTGGGGCTTCGACTCTTACATAAAGTTCTTGTTTCGACAATTCAAAAGTAGGAGACGGTTTTTTACTAATGAATCGATAGTCAAAATCATTCCATTCAGGATATTTTATCCTATCAAAGCGTCGAATTTCTAAATTCTCATAGGGACCCCCCGGAATTCCTTCTAGAGCTTGTTGAATAATTTTTATAGATTCTGCCATTTCACCTATTCGTACTAAATACCGAGCTAATGAATCCCCTTCTTTTTGCCATTGGACGTCCCAATCAAATTCATCATAACACTCATAATGATCAACTTTACGAAGATCCCATTGTATTCCGGAAGATCGTAGCATTGGTCCTGATAAGCCCCAGTTTATTGCCTCTTCTTCGGAAATAAAGCCAACTCCCTCAACTCGTTCTAAAAAAATAGGATTTCGCGTAATCAGTTCCTGGTATTCAGCAAGTCCCGTTAAAAAAGAATCACAAAAATCTAAACATTTATCTATCCATCCATAAGGTAGATCGGCAGCTATTCCTCCAATACGAAAAAAATTATGCATCATTCTCATACCGGTGGCAGCTTCAAATAAATCATATACTAATTCTCTTTCTCTGAAAATATAGAAAAAAGGGGTCTGCGCCCCAATATCTGCCATAAAAGGGCCGAGCCATAACAAATGAGAAGCTATACGACTTAACTCCAACATAATAACTCTGATATAGCTAGCTCTTTTAGGTACTTGAATATTGCCCAATTGCTCGGGTCCATTTACCGTTATTGCTTCTGTGAACATAGTAGCTAAATAATCCCAACGTGTTACATAAGGAAGATACTGTATAATTGTTCGGTTTTCAGCAATTTTCTCCATCCCTCTGTGTAAATAACCTAATATAGGTTCACAGTCAATAACATCTTCACCGTCTAAAGTAAGAATAAGTCGTAGAACGCCATGCATTGATGGGTGGTGAGGGCCCATATTAACTATCATGAGGTCTTTTCTTGTAGTTGGTACAGTCATAGATTTTGTTCCAATTTATTCTTTCCGGAATTCATTTTGACATGAATTGAAAAAAGTTCATAAAAATTCAAGATATAAGAAATCAAATAATTCAAAACAACACAACTCTTAAAATTAACACGTTTTTAGCTCTCGAATGTTCAATTCACGGATTAATTCTTTATAACGTACTTTATTTTTCTTTGATAAATAAACCAGCAGGCGTTGACGTTTTCCTAGAATTTTTCGTAGACCTCTCTGACATGAATAATCTTCTTTATGTAATTCTAAATGTAACGTAAGTCTTTCTATCTTAGTGGTAAAACAGAAAACTTGAAATTCAACAGATCCCCTGTTTTCCTCTTTTTTTTCATGTGAAATCGAGGATATAAATGCATTTTTGTTCATAAATTCTTAACCTTCCTTACTACTAAATATGAAAACTTATCGATCAGTAATAATAGTGCCAGCTTTTAAAACTGGTATACACATTTTCTTCATTTTTTTAACAATTCTGTTGATTCCTTTATAAATCTAATTTAATTGATACGTCATCAAATTATTATCATATATCAGAATTGAAGCCAAGACATGCAGGCATTCTGTCTATTTATCTAGTAGATAATGGTGAATATATAAAATTATCATAAATACATTTTAAATCGTGGATACATACGTATTCTTAATAGACTAAAACGACTGCCATTATTAGTATCAAACCAATAACGATTCATACATGCTAAATCTTCTAGTCGATAATTAGGCCAAAGAAAGACTTTATACTTTATAACTGTATTGTTTTCGTGTCTAAGATCTTTGTTTTCATCAAAAATTTGACTACAGTTGTTTATATGATTCTTGTTATAAGATACTGCATTACTATCATTATTATTACTTGAATTCAAACACATTAGAATTCTCCATTTTCTACGACGCCTAGGCGATAAAATAGTTTCAGGAACAAGTAAATCAAATTCATAGTTTCTTTTTTTATTTTTTTTGTGTTTACTTTGATGAATCAATGAAATACCTATGGTTTGGTACAAAAGAAATTGTCCGTTGTCCTTTACAGACAGACGAACGGGTTCAATAACTAATATCCCGCTTTTTACCAATTTTGGAAGAGTTAAGTCTTGCATTAGAGTCAGACTCAGTTCTGCTCTGGCAATCGAGGCTACTGTAATTTCTCTGAGATTCATCAATCTAAGCAGGAAACTGTAGACTTTGATATTATTGATCAATGTTTGAGTCAAAGAACTCTCACATAGAAATTGAGGAACCAAATGTTTGTTAAGGACCAAATCGAATGCTACTTCAAAACCTTTTTTTTTTCTTCTTATAAAAGTGTCTTGAATATCTTTTTGTTCCTTTAAGATAACAAATTCAGCATTTTTTTGAACATCGGATCCGGAATTTTTTTGACTTATGACTTCTTTTTCGCCTTGATTCCTATTTTTTTCTAATTCCATCATTTTTTTTTTGCTAAAATTTTCAATATTTGAAAAAAGTGAATTTGTTGGTATAACCCACGGTTTCATTTTATATGCATTATAAAGCAATAAAAATTCTGGTAAGAGCAAAAATTCCAGATTCAATATAGGATGACTTAGTAATTCTTCATTTTTATCAACTTTTTGTCTAAGAGAAAAATGGATAATTTTCCAATCAAAAAAAGATTTTCTATTTTTTTTTTTCCCTATATCCGTAATACGTTTTATTCCTAAATAATTAGGGATAGGGATACTCCACCACATATCCATTAATTTCTTTGTAGATGTAGATATATAAGTATAAAAAAATTTTGGGTTTTTATCTACTTGGAATGGTTCGACATAACTATATGAATCCTTCTTATCGTCATAAAAAATAAAATTATATGCTAAAATATTATATTTATTGTTTTTTGTAAAATTATCTTTTTGATCGAGCCATAAAAAGTTTTCGGAATTTTTTTTATTTTTAGCATTAAGTAATTTGTTTTTTTGTAATTTTTGCTTTTCAACCTCACAATATTCAGTGACGCTATTGCGCCATTTTTGTGGTTCTAATTGCGACCATTTTAGCTGAGATAAATCATATTGATAATTACTTTTTAATTTTAACCAGTTTTTCCATTGAGCCCGTCCAGAATTTTGAAGTTTTTTAGGTTTTAACTTAGAAGAAGTTATTACTTGTGTTCCAAAATCTTTTTTTATTTCATTTTTTGGAAATAAAAAATGAAATAAAAACGTTCCACGTTTTTGAAAGATAGACTTTAACTTATACTTATAGTTGATAACTTCGACTTGTGATAATTTATAAAATACATATGCTTGTGACAAAAAAGATAAATCTGAAAGAACCTTTGAATTCTTTTTAATATCACTAACAAAATATAAAATTGATTTTATGAATTGAATTGTGTTTTTTTTTTTTTTCTCAACCCTTTCTTGAATTTTGTCTTGAATTTTGTCATTATTGTCAAAGCGTTTTTCACAAAATTTCTTTGTTGATTCAAGACAAAATTCTATATTAATTCGGAGAATATTAATAATATAGAGAAATAGATCTACGAATAACCTTTCTCTAAAACATTTTTTAAAATAATTTGATTTACGAATTAATCGAGTATTTTTTCTTTTTAATATCTGACCAATATTTTGGGGTGATTCAAAATTTTTAGTATCATAATGTGTTTTATTAGGCTGACTAATTAATTTTGGAGTTTTATATAAAAAAAAATTTTCTTTTGAAATATTTTCTATTTTTTTTTTTATTGTCCTTGTTCTATTAGCCAGATCTTTTTTTTTTTGTTCTGATACTGAATCTGAATAACTTGTCTGATTCATGAATCCGTCTTGAATGGATGATTCATGAACTATATTTTTATTGATTGCCGAATCTTTTTCTTTTTTTTTTTCCATTTCAATGGATTCGTCTCTCAATCCAAATACTCGAATTGGACTTACCCTTAAAAATTTTTGTTTTATTCTTAAAAATTTTTTTTTTATTCTTTGAATTGGAACAGTTAGCAAAAATTCGGTTTTTTCTTTGAAAATTTTTAAAACTTTAAACCTATTCTTTTTTAATTTTCGAATTTTGTTGCCGAGTTCTCTAAAAATAGGTTTAAAAAAAAAGGGCGGTTGTCGGGGGGAACCGAAAGGACGGTCAGTTTCCTTTCCCCAAACCGTTAAAAAAAAAAAATTCTCTTTTGTTTTTTGTTTTTTCATTGATCTATGCCAAGGTTTTAGGCAAAAAGGAAATACTATCTTTATCTGAATACCCTCGGTTAACCAGTCTGTAGGAAATTCTGTTTCTGATAACGGAACACCATTATGGGTACATTTAACATGCATTTCTTTCTTCCACTCTTCGAAATCCTCAGACCACTCAGGGCGTTGGAATAACACTTGACGACCTATATTTTTTGCTATTATGAGTACAGGTAATCTAATATATTTTCTAAGAATTGATTGGGCTAGTAACAGCAAACATCTTGTTTCTTGACCAAACGGACTGTTCTCCCAGGCTTCAGCTATTTGTTCTATTCGGTCCTCTAGTGCCTCTTCGTCCCTTTTTTCTTGTTTGTATTTTTCTTGTTTGTATTCTTGTTGCTCTTCTTTTTCTTCTTTTTTTTTTTCTTCTTCAGAAATTTGAAATTCTATATTTTTTTTATTTTTAAAAATCCCTTTAATTAATTTAATTAATCTTGAAATTAATCTTGAAATTAAACAAAAAAACCAGTTTTTTATTCTGTCTAAAAAAAGTGGTGAATGTATATTTGCTTGAAAAAATTCCCAAATAACTGCTTTACGTCTTTGAACTCGCATAGAACCTGTTATTAGGTCTCGATTAAAATCCGAAAATTTTGCATAATATAACAAAGCTATTTCTTCTTTTTCCTCATCATTAGATTTAGCTAGCGTCTTAGGATCAGCAATATCAAGATTATACATATCATCATCATACTCAAAAATAACGACACGTTTAGCTTTTCTTGAGCGAATTTGATGATCCGGTGGTACATCCTCTCGATGTTGTTGTTCTTGCTGCTCTAACTCATCAATTAAATTGTATGACCAGCATGGAACTTGTTTACTAATTTCTGTTATTCCAATAGCTTTTTTTAATAATTTATTATTATCATTTATTTTGAGTCCTATGATTGCATCAACTAAAAATTTTAAAAATTGTTCTTGACCTTCTGAACCAATTTGTTCTTCTTCTAGAGGTAAATAAATGCCTTTCCAATTGAATGTTGATTCCCCAGAAAATGGACTCATTAAAGGCATGAAATGCCTAATTTCTTTTGATAATGTATCTTTTTTCTGTTCAAATTCTTCGTAATTATAATCATTACGAAGAATACTATGAATCTTATTTATAAAAATTCGATCTATCCAATTTTGGACTGCAGTTTCATTTATATCTAGTGAAAAGTATTTTTTTATTATTCCACGATAGGGTCCATTTAAGAAAGGATCATTTATTTTTGGCAAATATTCCTTTTTAGTTTTCTCATTGCATAATTGAGTTTTTTTATCGAGTCCATCTATATAAAAAAGTCCTTTGTCTAGAACTGCAATTCTATTAGCAAATTCATTGCTTAAGCTTTTTTTTTTTTGTTCATTGGTATAAATCCAGTAATTGTATAGTTCATTGTATAAAAATTTGTCTGTTGTAGACAAAGAAATCTTTCTTTGTATCATTTCCCAGAAAATGGATAAACTGGGTGGATATGTAAAAGAAATTCTTTTTTTTCCATCGTTTTGACATGTATCAAAAAAATATTGTGACATTTCATTTCTTACCGCATTTTCAAATTTATAGTTTTTTATATATCGCGTTGGACGATTCCACCGTTTAAAGTCGAAAAGAAGAGAAGGAAGGGGTTTTTCAAACCAGAATAGGTTTTTATTTTCTTCTTCTATTATTGCTAATTTCGAAAAATCTTGATTGCCAGAATAAGAAGTTGGGCTATTTTTATAGTCTGCTTCTTTTAAGTGCAATTCATCCTTCGTTTCGTCCTCACTTTCTTTCCTTTCTTCTCTTTCTTCTGTTTCGTCCTCACTTTCTTCTGTTTCGTCCTCACTTTCTTTCCTTTCTTCTGCTTCTTTCAGTTTTTTAGTAAAAATGGGTGACGGCATTCGGCCTAAATAGTAGACACAAGTAATAAATAAGATAATAGTAAAGATTCGAGTCATTGAAATTTTGAACAGATACTGATAATAGCTAATTTCCCTACTAATTTCCTTATTCAATCGACTAATTTCCTTATTCAATCGACTAATTTCCTTATTCAATT